AATAGAGTACTAAAATCGTGTTTGGAATGAACCAAAATACTTGTTTGTTTTGTTACGTTAATAAAACTTCGTAAGACCAACCGATGGGTTAGGTTTCGCTACAGGAAAAAGGTTTGTTATCTTTTTATAGTTTTTATAGTAAACCTACACAATGAAAGATAGCACAAAGTGGTAGATTCGATAGAATCGTGAACGATCGACAGAACATAAAAGACTTCTTCTATCTTATAATAGTTAATTAGTTAATTAAAGAATCACACATTATCGAACAATTCGACAAACAAAATTCCCAAGCCCACTAAACCCTTAGAATATAGAATAAGTCTTTTGATGGATTTATGGATAATAAATGGGTCCTACATTATCTTTGAAATAAATTAAAATAATCTCTTAGGTTTGTTGTTTCGCCATTAGTAAGAGGGCTTTTACAAATACTCAAGATCAATAAAATAATAGGCCCTAGATCCGTGCGACTTAGGATTGGATCTGCTGGGGTCAGGTTGAAATGACAGGAATCTTTCATGATTTTCATTTTTGAAATTGACTTAAATTGGGTATGCCGAATAAAAAAAAATGTATCACTAACTCTTTTATCATGGACAGGAAAAGAGGAAAAATATCATATGTAATTCATTCATGAAAGTGGATGAAGAGAGATAGATATTTGTAAAACAAATACCCAATTGGGCCCGTTGGGTTGTAATGAATTCTTTTTTTTTTTTCTTGTTCCTACTACTACAAAAATTTCTATACAAAACAAAAATTAAATGTATTAGGGATTAGGGCTATACGGACTCGAACCGTAGACTTTCTCGGTAAAACAGATAAAACTTATTTTTATCGAAATGATTTGAACTGTTTCAAAGACCCAACATGCATTTTTTTGCATTGGGCTCTTTCATCAACTGATGTAAAGATCAGTTAGTCCACCATATTTTTTCTTTACGGGAAGATAAAAAGATAATGAGATGGTTCCCTGTGCTCTGATTCATTATTTGTATCCTGATATAGGAGCAATACCAAAGTGTTTCAAAGAAGGGTGACCTTTATTTAGGTCTGCCTTCGGCCTAGATCAACCTAATCAACCTAAGTGAAATGGAATCTCTATCGCTCCGCTGCAAGAGTAAAATATGAAACTTTATACACCTCGAAGCTCATAGGACGAAAAGAGGTTCTTTTGAGATCCTTAGACTCATTATGCCTGGCATTGAATAGACTGAGCATTTACCTTAAAATGGCAGGTTCTATTTGATTTGGCACCGGAATTCGCACTTGAATCGGATCAAACCAAATATTTGTCAGGCTATTTTTCTCTTGTTCTCTCGAATCTACGGAGTAAGACATCGACTTAAAAAAAAAAAAAAAAAGAAATTATGGTCATTACATACTTGGCTCCCTTGAAAAGCATTGGCGCACGTGTAAACGAGGTGCTCTACCTAACTGAGCTATAGCCCTTGTCATAATTATTTTAACATAGAGACAATTTATTGTCAAGAAGGGTATCCCATAATCTCACATGATAGCTCTCTGATCCGTTTACGTTTACTGGTAAAAGATTGATATTGCTTAGAAAGCATATTTTACCTATAATCCGTCGAAGTGATAGAGACTCTTTTTGTGGTGATAAATGACCTACTTAACCCAGTGGTTAGAGTATTGCTTTCATACGGCGGGAGTCATTGGTTCAAATCCAATAGTAGGTAGAACTTATTAGATACCATGGAATCCGGCGGTATCTAATAAGTTTTTCTACCCATCCTCTTTTTTTTGTTCTATAATCAGATTAGACTTCATTGTTTTCATTTTGTGGAATAAAAATATAGTGTGTAGGGTATAATAAAGAATTCTTTTTCTTTTGATTACTACTATTTGATTACTACTAATAGGAAATTACATTGACAGCCTCTACTCGCGTCCTAGCTCGTCTTAGAGCTAGATTTGACTCAATTGCTTGTCTCTTACCCTCAGCTCTACTCAAATTAGCTTCAGCTATTTCAAGAGTTTGTTTAGCTTCTTGTGGATCAATGTCAGTACTAATTTCCGCATCATTTCCTAAAATGGTGATCTCATTATTACTTATTCTAGCGAAACCGCCCATAAGAGCCACCGTTAGCCATTGGTCGTTTAGCCGTATTCTCAAAAGACCTATATCTACAGCCGTGGCAATGGGGGCATGGTTTGGTAATACGCCAATTTGTCCACTATTAGTAGATAAAATAATTTCTTTCACTTCGGAATCCCAAATCATTCGATTAGGAGTCAGTACACAAAGATTTAAGGTCATTTCTTTAATTTGCTCTCCTCTTCTAAGTTCATAGCTTTCGCGGTAGCTTCATCGATGTTACCCACCAAATAAAAGGCCTGCTCGGGAAGACCGTCTAATTCTCCGGAAAGGATGAATTGAAACCCCCGAATTGTTTCTGCGAGATCAACATATTTCCCTGGAGAACCGGTAAATACTTCTGCAACAAAGAAAGGTTGTGATAAGAAACGTTCGATC